AATTATATTTGCTCAATACACTATTGTCAATATGAACCTTGAAAAAACAAAAGAAATGGAAATAAAATAATAAGAACTTGTGTTAGATTGGCACTTCGTAGCTAACCCACATCCACATAGAGAATAAAAAAAGTGTAGATGTAGAAAAGAAATTAAATTTAAGAAGAAAATAAAATATCGGGTTTATGCAATATCTATATCTATTAAAGGTAGCAAGCTTGGCCCATTTTTTTTAGCAGAGTCTCACCCAAAACCACCCAATGGAAGATAATACCATTAATTGTATGGATTCTGTTAGTGCATATGCATATATTTACTCCATTTTTTCTATTTCATATTGGATTGGATATCCATTTTTATATATATATTTTTCATTTTAGTTCGTGTAATTAACGCGAAGTTCTTTAAAAATCTCTGCCTTCTTTGAAATATCATGAACGGTTCCCGTAGGTTGCGCGCCTTTTTCAAGGAAATATAGAATAGCAGGAACGTTTGAATAAGTTTGATTCTTTATTGGATCATAAAAACCGACTTTCCGAAGATCTCTTCCTTCTCTTCGGGATCGCACATCAATTGCAACGATTCGATAGATGGCTCATTGGGATAGATATCTATATATGAGCAATTCCCCCCCTTAGAAACGTATAGGAGGCTTTCTCCTCGTACGGCTCGAGAAAGAATGATTTTCATTTATGTCATAGTGTATAGAGTGGCAAGGCAAATAAATAGATCCAATCCATAAAAGAAAAATAAGAAATTCAATAGTTTAGTTTCTAGTTTAATTGAATTTCTTATTCCTTAACGAAAAAACCGAAAAAAAAATCATTCGTACTTATAACTCAAGTTGAATAATTCTCAAAGAGTTCAAAGGAAAATCCGGAGTCCTTGTCCTTGGCATTTCCTTTATTGAGCCGTCTCTAACCCATTTTTTATTCTGCTCAAGTTGTTGAGACAATTGAAAATGGTGTTTTCTTGTTCCAGGATCGTTTATCCTTGTTTTGAATCATTGGGTTTAGGCATTACTTCGGTGATCCTTAATCGTTTCAAAATGGCAGCAACATCCCTTTTGTTATTTATTGACTGTCGAAGAGTGATACGAACGATTGATTCCCGTGTGATACACTTTTGATCGAAATAGTTTTCCCAATTCCAACAAAAAAGTTTCAAAAAAAAAACTTTTGTTAGATGTTAGAATGGAATCTTTTCCATTTCTATATCGAAGATATGCTTACGAAGTTGTTCCAACTTATTGATTGGCATTAACCCTAGACCCTTACCTCTGAGAAATAAATTGATTTTTTCCGCTCGAGCTCCATCATGTACTATTTACTTTAACCCAAAACCCAACCAAACGGAGATTCCAGTAGAGTAGAACAGAACAAACTATGTCGAGCCAACGAGCACCTCAGAATTCCTATATAAAAAAGTGGTGGGTGTAAGAACCCACAACCGATCATGTCCTTCAAGTCGCACGTTGCTTTCTACCACATCGTTTTAAACGAAGTTTTACCATAACATTAACATTCCTCTCGTTTGGAACCGGTATGGAATTGATTCAATATGGAATCATGAATAATCATTGGCTCAATCGATATATAATAATACATACTTTATTTTTTCGTGGGGGTGAATAGAAAAGTCTTGTGGAAAGTCTAGGTCGTTATTCTTTTATTTTACCCGATCTGATTGATCCAAAAAATATTGGAATAATATGATCTTGTCATATCCATCAGAATTTATCAAACAATTGTCAATGGAGGTAATCGCAGAGATTTAGGGAATCACGGATCTTCTTCACCAAAACATAAATGTGGTTGTCAATGAAATAGAGTAACAGCGGTGCAATATGGACGTTGTTTCTACTTTGTTTTGCTTCAGGCTAAGTAATCTTTACTGAAATTCCATTTCATTTAAAATAAAAAGTAATTGTAATTATTTATCAAAGTGAAGTGAATGGAATGTCTAAATTACCCCCCCCCCCCCGATCCAATCGTTACATTGATTTACAACTTTTAATTAGACCCAGATGTGAAATCAAAAATTCGATAAAAAAATGCATCTCTTACATATTAAAATGTATACCGCCCTTGCTGGCTTAACTCCGATCTACTGACAAATTTTATGGGGCGAATGAATCATAACATAAAAAGGGGGGCTAAGGTATGCTGGACAATCTTGTATAAGTGAAAAGATAAGCAGGTACATATTTTTTTATTATATTATTATAATATTATTATATAAATAAATATAAATATTACTTACGGAGGAAAATGGATTTCTGGATGGAATCGATTATACAGTAGTTATCTGTTTTACTTTCTATATATTCTATATTGATTGGCTGATATTATGACAATACAATACTAGGTAGTATCGATATTATTATGGGAGAGATTGATCGTTGTATTAATCCCTATTCCTATCCTACCTGTATCACAAATCGATTCTGTATATCATCAGTGCTCGATTCGATTTGTGAAAAAGAAAGTAAAACATACGATTCTTTTCTGAATCATTAGAAATAGGAAAAGGATTAAATAAATTAAACATTACACTCTTAATCTTAAACAGAAGATTTTTCTTTTATTTATTATTTAATTTAATAGAACAAAGCAATCTTTATTCGGATAGAATTGGACAGCTCTGGGACGGAAGGATTCGAACCTCCGAGTCGCGGGACCAAAACCCGTTGCCTTACCGCTTGGCCACGCCCCATTTAGATTTCTATTCAATACTAATAAACACTAATATAGGTGTTGGTCATTCGTCAATTCCCCGAACATATTCCATGGATTCGATATTGGGGGGGAATTGACACGTGTAGTTGTAAAATTAAACGGAATTTATTGATCATTACATAGAATTCCATTAAGATATTGTATGAAAGTATGATTCCTTCTATTTTCGTTTGAGAATTGAAGGCTTTTTGATTGGGTTAGTCAAAGAAGAAGTATTGGGGGGTCTATTTTGACTTTCTTCATTTTTACCTTATATCAATAACTCAATCAAAATACAATTATCTCCAAGAATGAAACATTTGTTATGCTTAATATCTTTAGTTTAATCTGTATCTATCTTAATTCTATACTTCATTCGAGTCATTTTTTCTTTGCTAAATTGCCCGAGGCTTATGCTTTTTTCAATCCAATCGTAGATGTTATGCCAGTCATACCCCTGTTCTTTTTTCTCTTAGCCTTTGTTTGGCAAGCTGCTGTAAGTTTTCGATGAGATCTTTAATACTGTCCTACAAACATTCATGATTTAGTCAATGAAAAAAAAAAATATTATACCAATCCATTGATAAGATCCGATAAGTCTTACATTAGGAACCCTCAATGTAAACATGGAAATTCTTCGATAAGCGCGATGGATCTGGATCACCTCACTTCCCCATTCTGACCTTTTCCAGTGAACAAGGACCCTATAATAGGGTCCCCACAATAACTAATTGTGCACATAAAAAACCATTTTCATACCGAAAGAGTCTTATTTACAAATGAATTTACGAAAATTCCTTTCTTTTCTTTTTATAGAAACCACCTTATTTCTTGTTTTGTTTGGTGTAAAAATGGAATATAATATGTGGTATAAAATATAAAAATGGATAATCTATTCCCCTTTTTACCAAAAACGATCTTATCTTGGAGATTTTGTCATGCTTACTCTCAAACTCTTCGTTTACACAGTGGTGATATTCTTTGTTTCTCTCTTCATCTTCGGATTCCTATCTAATGATCCAGGACGTAATCCTGGACGTGAGGAATAAAATAAAAAAAGAAATAAGGGATTTTTTGTTGCTTGATTTCTTCATTTTCTTATGATTTTCTCTATTAGAGATATTTAATTATGATAAAAAAGTGCTCGAGATTTTCTTTCCAATTGGAAAGAAAATCTCAAGTCATCAGAAGAGGCGGAAAGAGAGGGATTCGAACCCTCGGTACGAATAACTCGTACAACGGATTAGCAATCCGACGCTTTAGTCCACTCAGCCATCTCTCCCAATTGAACAAAGGATAATGACTATGTTACACATGAAGTCAATAAAAAGTCTTTTTCTTTTTTTTATTCTATCTTTATACAGATACAAAAGATCCATTTTTTTTTATCCGTTTTTAAGTTTAAGTTAAGCAATGAAATTCGAATTATTGCATTTAGATAACGGGAATACTCAAATAGAAAAGAGGGGAAATCCAAATATAGCTATGGATTTTTGCACAATTGCTTTTTATGTTCTGACTTCAATGGTTCAGGCCACGCCTGTCACTAAATAACTCACCCAAGACAGAACTCATTATTTCAATATTTTTTTTTGTTCCAATACCATCTACTATCTTTATTATGTATGATGCTCTTGTTCGACAAATGATCCATTCATATACAATAATCACATTGTAGCGGGTATAGTTTAGTGGTAAAAGTGTGATTCGTTCTATTAACAGCTTAAATAGTTAAGGGTTCTTTCGGTTTTATTCATAATTCCGATTAAAAACTTTATTTCTTAGGAAGGATTTAATCCTTTACCTCTCAATAAACGATTTGAGGAAGAATATACATTCTCGGGATTTGTACCCAAGCCAAGGATCCATTATAAATTAATTGGATTTGGATTATGGAATCGCGAAGCATAATTTTTTGAGTTGGATAAAGACTTCCAATTGAATGAGTATGAGTAAAGAATCCATGGAGGGAGATACGCAAACGATTTTTCTAATCGTAACTAGATCTTCAATTTTTTTTTTTTTTTAGGGGGATTGAAGCAAAATAGCTATGAAAATGAAACGATGACTTTGGTTTACTAAAGCCACCTACATATTGTTTCAGCTCGGTGGAAACACAATTATTTTCCTCAAGATTCGCACAAGTGGAAATAAAGAACGAAGTAACTAGAAGAATTTTTGATAATTCCACTCTTCTAGAAGGATCATCTAAAAAGCGAGTTGCTTTGGGTCTATTAAGGCAGAAAGGCTGACATAGATGTTATGGATCTCCTTTTTTTTTAT